TGGACCCACTTCTCATTCCATTTGTGGGAATTTGATGATCTATAAACCGTCCCTAACGAACGATCGGCTCATGTTTGAGCATGATGAATCACTTCGTGCCGACCTGTTGCTAATAAACTTTCCGGCCTCATATGAGAATGGAAAACTTGAGCATTTTCTGCATCGGTGGATGAAGAATCGCGAACATAATAATTTCTGGTTGACCATGTTCCCAGAAAAAAGATACTTTCGAGAAACGACGAGCACGACTGAAGTGGCTATACATACAAATCTATTTACGGATCTATATGCTTCGATTGGAACTGGAAGTTCCAGAACAGGCGGCTGGTATACCACCATAATGAAACTGCCTTTTATTTTTTTTATTCGGATAGGATTTATGTTGGCTTCGTTAGGGGGCTCGCGTAGTTTGTTACGTCAGCTCAAAAAGGATAAGTTGCGTTGGTATCGAGAAAGTTCCGTGGAGTTCATAATTGCAAAAAAGGAGGTGAAGTAGTGGCTGCGGCGCGTCTAGGCACTTCAGAGCGGGCCGGCAGGCGGGCGAGACAGAATGGGTGGGCACTACTAACCAAGCCGTCTGTCACTATCTCTATCATAATATAAGCAAGCGTGAGGCTAGGATGAATTAGCTAACGAATTGACTAGGAGAATGATTCATCGAATAAGGTGAAACTTTTCCTATTGCCCACTCCGCTCTCTCTTTGACCACTACTTACTGATTAGTTTGGAATATTCTTGCTTCTTGCCAGTTAGCTCTCCAGGGAGCTAAGGCAGTTACTGATTCAATTCTTTCGTAAGGGCAGGCTCATGGCGATAGGTTCTTTCAGTAGAGTATCTATAATCTAGGTATCAGTAGACGGAATGAGTCTGGTAAAGCTCTTTTGGATTGGTCTGGGGAAGCTTTTTACTAGATAGGTATAAGATCTCAAATAATTAGCTTTGGGTCACGGCTAAACGTTGTAGGCCTAAGCGCAGTTGTTGCTCTTGGAGTCTGATCAGTAGGGGAGAAATTCACACCGGGAAATCTCTTTCTTAATCTTAATAAAGAAGCAACATCCTAATCATACCCAGCCCCTGGCCTTAAAGAATCAATACCCGGAGAATGGTAAATGGCAAGAAAGAAAGGGTGTAAGCGGCGACGATCCGACTTTCATGTACGAGTCTCAATGGGCTATCAAGATTGAATTCCAGAAAGGTATTGCTTACAGAGCCAAAGAAGAATGAATTTCATTTTTGCCCTGAGACAACTCAATCAAACTAGTGGTATGCGACGTGACTTGGATTCGACTTCTTAACTCATCAACTAGAATGAGAAGTTGCAGTTCAAATGAATGCGGGGCTTTACCCAGTTTCACCGAGGGTTTAAGCGGTGATTAGGGACTTTCGGAACTCTAAGCCTTTTTACTATAAGGGAAATCCAGCCTTTGAAACTAACGAGAATCGAACTGTCATTGAAATCAGATCCAGCTCGAATGGAATCTTTGGACCGGCTAAGCGAAGTTTAAGGAATAACTGAAGCTATCGGCGGAAAAGGATATCTTGATGAAAGGGAAATGGCTATTCTGGATTCGACGTCTTGCTTCGACGTTTTGGAGGAAGGGCTGTTAGGGCAAGGGCTTCAGTTAAATTAGCTTTCCCGTTCGGCTAAGCCGGAAAGAGTTATCTCACTGGCTGAACGAAAAAAGGGTATCAAAAGGAGTGGTATAAAAAAGTATACCCCCCTAAATGATACCCTTTTGAGTATAAGGAGCAAAAGCCGGATCTTCGAACTTAAGAGCAGAGAAAACCTACTTCCTTCAGTACGGGAAAGAGTTGCTCTTTCTGCTTTAGGTGCAGCCAGTGACGGGCAATAAGATTAGGAATGGGCCTAAGCGCAGGAAGGGAGCAGGGAGAAGCAGCGGGGAGAAAGAAATCTGAGGTAGAGGGGTAAGTTACCGACCGTCTCGATCCTCAAAGGAAATAGGCGCTACCATAGTCACAAAAGAGATTCCATATGCACCACCTATCCATCATCATCCCAGTTTTGTTACTCAAGATCACGATTGTCGGGGCACCCTTCTTTAAGACCCAGGAGCGGACCAAAAGCAACCTATCTTGCTGCTCCGAGTGCCTACCCCATAACTGATTTCTTTTTATTATGCTGATATTTTTTGGGAGAGACAAACCGCATTTTTGGAAGGATTTTCCCGGATTCCTACACGACTTGTTGAGGCAAATCTTTTTTTTATTGTGCCATTAGGTTTTAGGCTTTAGTATGTAATTTTTCGCAGAACTCGAAAAGGAGTGTAGCACTTTTATTAATTATTAATAGTCGAATTGATCGCCTTTGAGAAGTGGGAAGAGTCTAGGTTGTGAACTCGCGAATCATCTTGCTTTATTTAATTTCCGAGTTCGGGACAAGGAGGGTCATTAGCCATAGGCGCCTTACCACGATCGTAGCCCTCCAGCGCGACGCATCTGTCCCGAGACAGTAGCTCTCCTAAACCTTTAATTGGCTTTCAAAGCAGTTAACAGAATTCCTCTCCGAAGCTGCGAACGGACCTCCGCTTGTCAGCTCTGCTGTAATCCTTCTACCCATCGCTTTCAGCTCACCTTGAAGACCCCTAGCCTCTCTACGGACTTAATCTACCCATCTTATCGGCTCACAACCTAGACGGTTGTCTTCTGTACGGGAGGAAGGCTGTCGCAGGGGAGGAACCATTTTGAAGGGGAGTTCCACTATCTGAGTTAGGCCGATATCATTAGATAGGTAGGCTGATCTCCGCTTCTATCCTCCCGGGATCAGAAGCAGGCGATGGCGCAAGTGGAGTGAAAAGCTTTGAGTGGAAGGAAGGTCCTTGTTCAGCTCCGCCTATTCATCTCTTCTTTCAAATAGTGAAAGCAAATTACCCTTTTCTAGTTCTCACTCTGTTGTGGGGACCCACCAAGACTGTCTTTCCTAGTCTATAGGTCCAATCTCATCTGCTAGCGCTTCTTCTGGTCGGGACACATTCATAGATTTCTCATAATTGTTCCTGGGCTTGCAAGTGACTTACTGCTTTTGGCCGTTCTTGCTGTCTTAAGTCGTCCTCTTTCTTTATAATTAATTTCTTTCGTGCCTGCCCGGAGGCTAAGGGGAGAACTGCATGTCCTACTAGTCGGATAGAAGCCTATCCACCTACCAGCCTACCTTGTTCATATCGAGCCGGACAGGAGAGACACTCTTTAAAGTTAATAGAAGCAATTCCTTTTATATTATAGAAAATAGGCGCGTGATTCAAATAGGGGAGTTCCGAACCAGCAGCAAGCCCTTTCTCGCCCTTTCTAATGTCCTAGGCGAAGGCAATGCAGGCCCCGAGAGATCCCATTTTTTTTATCGCTCCACATAGCTCACGACCCGGCACGAAGAAAGATCTTAGATGGGCGGATGCGAATTTGGATCTATCAACGGAGCAATGGAATTCAAGTCGTAGCCGTGTCTGACCCCCGTGATCCTTCTTTCCTTCTTTTGAAGCTTGTTGCCCTTTAGTGATAGTGATAAAGAGCACACCTCTACCTCTAATCTATCCCGCTCACGGTTTTCTTCCTGCTCACCAGGAATGGTAGAGAGAGCTCCTTTCTTATTCCATTTCCGGTGATCACGAACTTGGAAAACGTCCTGCAATCAAACTAAAGAAGAATCCACTCATCTCGACGTTCTTAGGCGGGGACAGGATTCGAACCGGCTTGTGACACCACCCCAGTAAGAGATCAACGAAAAGCATCTTCCGACTAAAAGAAAGTAGTTGAAAACCGAGACCAAAGGAGTGTACTTTACTTAATTAAGGAAGTGTACTTAACGAGGGGCTGTTGAGTAAGGGGGAGGTCGGTATTAGAAGTCTTTTTTCTTTCACGGGCACAAATGAGTACAGATATAAGAAACAGATAGAACAGGAAGAGTCGGTGGTGCTGCTAACTGAAGTACGTGTGCATCCCCCTCCGTTCAACCAACGACGTTAATATCCTAATCCGGCATGTCCGGTCTATCTCTCTCATCGAGCTTACGCTTTCGAAGGAGAAATACAATAGGTTTCATGCGGAACGAGAACATTTTTCTTTGGTTACACTCCTTGAAATCCAATCTCCGGTAAAAGGCATAGACCAGATCATCTTTTGATTCTTTCATCTTTGCTTTGAGTTCTCATCCAGCTGTAAATCCTCTACTTGTTGGCCTTGGGAGAAAGAGACCACTTCGGGAACTCTTCACTCTTCGAGGAGGATAGCCACTCTCTTTACTTTAGAATCATCTTTTTACACGGCTCAGTGCAAAGCAAAGCTCTTTCGTCGAGATTGGCATTAGTGAGCACTTATCTCAGTATAAGATCGAAAAGAATGGAATGCATTGGTCTTGCCTGGGGTGAACTGGTTGAAATGAAAGATAGCATCTTACCGAGCTCCTACCCCTAAGGGTAAGGGTGATCAATTATCCCAGAACCTGATTCCTATGTGTAAGGAGGAGCGGCTGGGACTCTATATAGCAATATCATAAGCAGTTCTTTCTTTTCCCGAAGCTGGCTAGTCTTCTATTCTTTGCGCTCTCCCCCTTCAAAGTTTCTCATTCTTTCTTCCCTTTTCGCCCGCTTCGCTGGAATCTTGTTCTCTCCATAAGGAGGTTCTATAGTCACCCGATCTCTACACGATGCTGCGGAGCACCTCTTGTAGTCTTTGGCTGACCTGATTGGTGCTTTCGTAGCGGGGAATGCACTTCGACTCCCCCTATCCCAGACAGAATGAAGCTTTCACACCCTGGCCCACGGGGAACTCATTTGTAAGAGAAACTGCACCTTTCCCATGGTAGCTCGGGTCTAGTCAATTGCCTTACCTCTCGCCCTGTGATTGATTTTGGTGATTCTTGGGCTAAGGCTTTAGCTTTACTATTTACGCGTTATGAAGTTTCTTTTCTTTCGGTGAGTAGGCTCCTTGCTTCGTCAGTCAATCTTGTTTTCGAGGAGCGGGGGAAGCAGTTACTAGCAGTTCGGGAGGAGGCGGGTTTGGGGGAATAAGACTTTTTCCTTCTGAGATCGGGGATGGACAAATCGGATACGAACATTTGAATGTTGACTTGAGACTTCCGGTCCTTGATTTTGAAGATGAGAAGTTGTCTCGATCGAAAGAGACCTTTGACGCGAGAACGAGTCCATTGTCGCCTATAAGATAAGGGCAGCGGCCAAAGAATTCGTTACAGGGGATTCGCTCAAAGCAAAGAAGCTACGGATGACCCTTCACAGAAGAAGAAGAGCTAAAGCTAACACGGGCGGGAGACCCAGACTTTCATACTTCAATACCCTATGTCCCCACCAGTACTGAACACAAAGAAAATATTGATTTGAAGTTGAATGAATTTCTCGATATCTCATTCCAATCTCAGGGATTCGATTTGCGCCTAACTCGCACTGCTTTCAAGAACTAGCTTTCACACTCCTTCTCTATAGTTGATCCATAGCTTGAACAAGACAGCTGCACCAGGATAGTAAGTAAAGCGCATCCACAACTGCCGCAGAAAGAAGAGGAGCATCTATACTATCTTCCGCAACTTCCGAAAGAGCCACATCAAGAACAAAAGCGGGTACCGCATGTGCCGTAAGACAGGCAGGAATGGGATATATATTTGAAAGAACAATAGCAAGGAGAGGACCAATTCTTCCAGATGAAAGATGACTACCAATGAACCAGGCAGGGACTAATCAAAATAAGGATTCTATTCCATTAGCCGAGGAAAGAAGTAGCAAAAGTAGGATAGGAAGCTCTATTTGATCTAAGGGATGGCTAAAAGGCCAAATCCAGCTAAGCTAAGAACAAAAAGAAGAGATCAAGGAGAGGGATATAGCTCTTTTTACGGGAGCTAGACGAGCACTCGCAAGAGAGCGACCGGCAGATCTAAAACTGCTCTAGTAAAGTAGAACGAAAGTAGTCTCTTATAGGCACACGAGAGAAAGCAATTCAGTTTGTGAGGAACCGGCCACTTCTTTATATACGTCACCATTTGACGATCTGTCTGTTCAGGCAGGTGCCACGGAATTGAGTACGGAATCAGAGATGGGGGACAGCAACGTCAAAGACTGAGGGAAATGAGTTCCGAGACTCATCTAAGTTCCCATCGGCCGTTTGCGGGATGGGGAAAATCAGAATAGAAGCTAAAAGCAACTGTCTCAATAGGCGCAAGGAGCGTTTACACTCGACAAGAGGTCTCAGAGCGACCCCTATGGTATGGTATGGCTAAGCTCCGTTCATAGCCGCACTGACGATCTGTCTTTAGTAGGTCGTCTATTCTTTCTTACCTCGGGATAGGAGTTCCTAGCCCCATTTAGTAGAGATCACCGGATCTTCTTTCTTCTAAAAGAAGTTCTGAATCTTCCTGTTCCGGCCGGGGTCAGTTGAAGGCAAGAAAGGGCGAAGGACCAGAGGGATTAGGCTTCGTTCCTGCGTATTCCTTCCTTGCTCTTGGGTTCCTCCCCGCTCCACTTTTCTCTCCCCGTGCCCAATCCTGCCCAGCTAACCAGCGCACCTTCACCAACCCATGTGTCCCGTTTCGGGGAGTCAGTCCTTCGATGAGCCGGATAGAGGGATAGAGATCACGCGCTCCATCTATCTCCTGCCGAACCACTTCGCTAGTCAAAATGGGTCGCATTCAGATAGCTTTTGGCTACTCCCTCCACTTATGGCCCAGTTGTAACCTTTAACCCCCTCTCTCTTTTTACTTTCTAACAGAAAAAGCCTTTTTCCCAAACTCTTCCATCCACCACGCGCCTTGCCTTGTACGATGCGCTCTGGCATCCCCTTTGTCCAACAAGTAAGGTCCTCTTGGGACCCTTCTTGCAACGACCTCTGTGCCGCAAGGGGCCATAATAAGTCTTCTCTCAATCTTGAATATCAAGCAAAAAAAGAAATGCGAATTCTTAGCTGATCCTCGATTGACTGATCCAAGACGGAATGAAATCGATTGACTTGAAACAGTCTATCTACCGTCTATTGACTTCGTCCTGCGGGCATCTTCAAACGCGATCGATTCTTTTGGGCTTTTCTCACTCTTAATAGGTATTCTCGAGGCGAGGTCAATGAGATGCTCTAGTCAAGCTCCTCTGCTCACAGCACGACTCTTTGTTTCAATCCGTCTTGAATGGTCCTCTTTCCGCGGCATCATCCTAATATTATGCTTGGCACGGTCCTCTTGATTCAATCTCAAAGGTCTTCGCGCGGCCTCTCTTTTTGTGAGAACATCGAGACGTGAGGAGTGAATAAGCCAATGAGAAAGCTGAGAAGCCGAACCCGGGCAGGGTGTGCAAAGGATAGAATCCAGCCGGGGTCTGGAAGATTGCCCTCACCACTTCAGTTCTCATAGAAGGAGAAGCTGTGAGCTAATAAGAAGAAGGCTCGCAAATCTTTATCCCCTAGCCCTGCTCCCCCGATGCCTTCTCCCGAGAATGAGATTGGAGAGGGAAGGCCCCGCCTCGCTCCCCGAATAGACGGATCTAATGACGGAACTAAATGCCCTGTTGATAGATAACCCCTTGCGGCTACCTGTTGATTGAGATTAAAATAAAGGGATGGTAAATTTCCAATTAGATCGAGATTCTTCTTTCTTGTTATGGATAGAGGTTAGCTTTGCCAGCTGTAACCGATGCTACAAAGGTTGAAAACGGAGATTCCTTGATGCCGTTCGCTTGACGTGAGGTCATTCCTTTCAACTAGCCTATACCCATCATATGAGGAGCTTTGGATCAAACCTAGCCTTTCGCAAGGAAGCCTGTCTGTACACACCTTATGACTCGAGTGTACCAAAAGAGATCGGATCCAGATTCAATACTTCCGGGATTTAGGGGTTGTTCTTCGCTGAGAGCTTCTTCACTCAATTACCAAGATTCAATCGACTTTCTTTTTCCGTTAATAAAAGAGAGGAGGTATAGCACCAGCCCTCAAGCACTACACCAATAATTGACAAGCTGGATAAGCCGGGTAAACTTCTCCCTCTGCTGCTACTGGATATCGACCTAAGAGATACTAGACCAGGTATGAAAGGAAGGGCTTAGTCTCCGTAGATGGAATGAGAATACACAGGAGGTTAACTCAGTCCTATTATTAAAAGAAGTAGCGCCTTCGCTTACTCATTCCTCCGTATGGCTTGGGGGTCGGCTTGCCGGACTGACCGACTAGTAGTGAGAATACCTCCCCATCCTCCGCCTGCTGCTTAGGGGTTGCTGGTGACGGTGCCATCCTCAGAATCCTTCCTATTCGGCTTCTGGCTTCAGCCTCAGATTTGTGCTGCCTTTCGGCCTTCGCTTGCTTCAATGTTGCCATGAATACGCTTGTTGGTTGACTGATCCTTTGTTTGATATGATCCTACTATAGAAGACGTTTACTTTTGACCTTCCTGCATCCTTTCCTTCTCCCTTTGGAGATGTTTAAACTATTGATTGCCGTGTTCTACTTGGCTTACAGAGATGTTTTAAAGTGTTTTCTTCTTATAAGCAAATAACGGCTCACGCTTTTTCACTGGATGTGCTTTTGAACGGGTCAAAGAACTATGAAATTGTTTTCTTCTTTCTTCAATTCAAACTTCAAACCTCGTAAGCCTTTATTTACTATTCCACCCGGTAAAAGCCAACTTTACGATTTACTGCTTCCAGTCTTTGCAATCCGTAAGTCCTTACTTGAAGCCCTAGGTAAGGTTTAAGTCTTCCAAGTAAAGTAATGCAGAATGGAATGGTTGATGGACTTGCTTTCTCGCCTTTCCGCAGGAACCTCTGTCTCACTTATTGACCTCTAATATAATCTGAGGGTAGCCCAGTCAGCTTACTCGCACCTATAGTGGCAGCGCCTTATTCCACTACGTATCTGTCTGTCTGTTTAAAGAAAGAAATTGGTTAGTTAGATCACGCAAGAACTGGCGTACCAAGGGAGATCTTTCGATCACTTAGACCCAAGGCACGTCTTCATCAAGCTCTCGAACAAAGAAAATATGCACCAAAAGAGAAGTTTTTTATTGAGGGAGTTTAGGGTTTTCTGCTGGAGCCATGATTTCCGTCTCTGCAATGGTGATCCAATGCATGCGCGGGTATCGCGACCCCATCTGCCTATTGTCTTCTTTTTTGAGTTTCGCCTGACGTCTCGACTTTCGGAATTGGCCTGACTGGTCCTACGAAGCTTGTCTCACGCCCCAACGTAGCTAGGGTTTGTGTAGAAGTCGGTCTTCTCAAGGAAAACCTCCAAAATCGTGTTTGGATTGGATCTACTGTGTATGGATCACCAGCAAGAAATCGTTTCTTTTTGAATACCTAAGTTCTGCACGCATTGCAGACGACAAGGTCATGCCCGTTACGAATGCAAAGTGGCAAATAAGGAACCTGGTGTCAACCCGTCACCGAGAATGGCCTATGTTCCAAGAACCAATGCTACCATCAGAACCTACCACTGAAACGATGCCTGCTGCTGATAATGCGGCTCTTGTTCAAAATGCACCTGCTGGTGTGGCTGAAGCTGCAAATAATGCTCCGGTTTTTTCTTTTTATTTTCATGCTAATAACCAAAGCTTTTAAGTAAGTGAGGGCTGCTATCATACTAGCGAGGAGGACACGGGCTCACTCTCTGTTCAACAGATAAGGGAATCCTATTAGGGAAAACTTGCCTTATCTCACTGCTTTCACTGGCTAACCCTACATAGCTTTACCAGTAGAGAGAAGGAGCACCCTTACTTTGCTGTGATGAAACAACTTTCTTTACACTTGATGGCTTGGAATACGATTATACGTCTAGATGGGGGCATTTCAGGTCTTTTCTTTCACTCGAGACGATGATAATTTGCGTAATGCGTAAGAAAGATTCTATGATGAGCCCGAACCTTTCCTCGGACACCTTAAACTTAAAGTCAAGTCAGTTCCTCAACCCCGTCTGTGGCTGTTGGTTAATTGGTAGAGGAGCACGATCAAATAGATATCAAAAACTAATGCATTTTGATGGCTAATCTATCATTGAGGGGAGACTTTGAGTTCAGTTAGATCTTACTTAAAAGATCATTAGATCGGAGGTTGGAGTGTCACTTTCCCCGGAACTTTCTGTTAGGATGTTAGCTTCTCTTCCCCCTCATTCCTGCCTTCACTCGATTCCAACATCAACTGGTTCTTAAAGAAGGTGGTCTGACCTTACTCCAATTCCCCTAGGGTTAGGGGGTAGCTGCAACAACATAAGATGGATAAGCAGGGGTCTTAATGTCTTTCGAATGAATCCTCCTCCCTTTGGAACTCTATAGAACCTTCTGTCCCTTCGGGTAGCTACTCGGATAAGCAGCTTAGCTCATTAGCTCATATCAGATTTAGCTAGACGGGTTGGTTTGGAACATCAAGCAAGATCTACCAGCAAAAGGTAAGTATCCGAAGACGTGATCCAAGGTTCCATTCTCCGGGGGTGTAAGCCTTCTTTCTCAATATCCTCATCTGCCCTATCTCCTTTTCACTCTATTGAAGTGGAGCTAATTGAAGACTCACATGGATGAGGCTATACCTATATTCTATCTTAAATAAAATGGGAGACGGAACCAGTTACAAGTAAATACTTGTTTACTCCCTAAAGGGAGAATTCCAGTAGTACCGATCAACCTTTCTGTGAAATCCTTTCCGCCGGTACATCATAAATAAGAAAAGAAGAGAAGCTTCAGTTTCTTGCTTATCTATGGAATATCGCATTGTTACTGGCCTTTCTTTCAAATCCTTTCCCCTGGTCTTGCCTCTCGTAAGGGTGTTGATATCCTCGATTCGACGAATCTTGTCTTTCGCGTGTTGAAATTTTCCTGGTGTGAAAAGTGAGCCTGAACTGACTTGGAAGTCCGATGAGTTTGCGCGACGGTTAAGGTTTACCTTGCCTCGAGAGCTGGGGCACGTGGTTGGTGCCCCGTCCTGGTTCGATTGTTCAGCAGAGCGATCAAAAGCGCGCGCGTTGAGCTTCAGTGGAAAAGGTTGTATTAAAGTATAGAAAAAAGATGTTGATTCTCATACCCTATGTCTAAAGCTGGCAAGAAAGAAGAAAACTCTTTATCTGGCGGTCTCGTATACGTATAGTTGATCACCGCTGCCAGAACCCCAAAATATCATAAGAGAAGTGCGAAAGATCTCCCCTTCTTCTTCTATCGGACTTCATAGCTCTAGCTGTAGTGATGCTCGCCTTATCTTCACTTCATACCATAAGGTCTATCCCTATCTCTGAGGCGGGTGGAGCTATTCTATTGCTATTTGGCATCTGCTTTTCTAATCTAAATCGCAGCGCTGTCGACGTCTATGATATGATCCAAAACCTTCTACATACCGAAACCCCTTAAACCACCTTCTAGACTTTCGGCGGAAAAAGAAGCCGAGCCTTACAGCAGGAGTTCGGGACTTTCCTTTCGCCTGCAACAAATCGTAAAGTCGTCGCGCCGGGCCCCGGTGTCGAGCGAAGCATCAAGAAAGAATTTCAATTGGATGAGAAATCTGGTTCGATGGCTGTTCTCCACTAACCACAAGGATATAGGGACTCTCTATTTCATCTTCGGTGCCATTGCTGGAGTGATGGGCACATGCTTCTCAGTACTGATTCGTATGGAATTAGCACGACCCGGCGATCAAATTCTTGGTGGGAATCATCAACTTTATAATGTTTTAATAACGGCTCACGCTTTTTTAATGATCTTTTTTATGGTTATGCCGGCGATGATAGGTGGATTTGGTAATTGGTTTGTTCCGATTCTGATAGGTGCACCTGACATGGCATTTCCACGATTAAATAATATTTCATTCTGGTTGTTGCCACCAAGTCTCTTACTCTTATTAAGCTCAGCCTTAGTAGAAGTGGGTAGCGGCACTGGGTGGACGGTCTATCCGCCCTTAAGTGGTATTACCAGCCATTCTGGAGGAGCAGTTGATTTAGCAATTTTTAGTCTTCATCTATCTGGTGTTTCATCCATTTTAGGTTCTATCAATTTTATAACAACTATCTTCAACATGCGTGGACCTGGAATGACTATGCATAGATTACCCCTATTTGTGTGGTCCGTTCTAGTGACAGCATTCCTACTTTTATTATCACTTCCGGTACTGGCAGGGGCAATTACCATGTTATTAACCGATCGAAACTTTAATACAACCTTTTTTGATCCCGCTGGAGGGGGGGACCCCATCTTATACCAGCATCTCTTTTGGTTCTTCGGTCATCCAGAGGTGTATATTCTCATTCTGCCTGGATTCGGTATCATAAGTCATATTGTTTCTACTTTCTCTGGAAAACCGGTTTTCGGGTATCTAGGCATGGTTTATGCCATGATCAGTATAGGTGTTCTTGGATTTCTTGTTTGGGCTCATCATATGTTTACTGTGGGCTTAGACGTTGATACCCGTGCCTACTTCACCGCAGCTACCATGATCATAGCTGTCCCCACTGGAATCAAAATCTTTAGTTGGATCGCTACCATGTGGGGGGGTTCGATACAATACAAAACACCCATGCTATTTGCTGTAGGGTTCATCTTTTTGTTCACCATAGGAGGACTCACAGGAATAGTCCTGGCAAATTCTGGGCTAGACATTGCTCTACATGATACTTATTATGTGGTTGCACATTTCCATTATGTACTTTCTATGGGAGCCGTTTTTGCTTTATTTGCAGGATTTTACTATTGGGTGGGTAAAATCACAGGTCGGACATACCCTGAAACGTTAGGGAAAATCCATTTTTGGATCACTTTTTTCGGGGTGAATCTTACCTTCTTTCCTATGCATTTCTTAGGGCTTTCGGGTATGCCACGTCGCATTCCAGATTATCCAGATGCTTACGCTGGATGGAATGCCCTTAGCAGTTTTGGCTCTTATATATCCGTAGTTGGGATTTGTTGTTTCTTCGTGGTCGTAACAATCACTTTAAGCAGTGGAAATCAAAATAAATGTGCTCCAAGTCCTTGGGCTCTTGAACAGAATTCAACCACACTGGAATGGATGGTACAAAGTCCTCCAGCTTTTCATACTTTTGGGGAACTTCCAGCTATCAAGGAGACGAAAAGCTATGTGAAGTAAAAGAAGAAAAGGTCGACGACTGCTACTAAGAACCTAACAGAACTTTTTCGAAAAGAAAGCCATGGTCGAAGCGGTGCGCTCATTCTGCATTTTTTTCGTTCAAAAGAAAAGGGCACGAGAAAAAAGCAGCTGGATGTAATAAAGGAAAAAGACTTGCTAAGCTTGGATGCAGCAAATGAGATAGATTGAATGAAAGCATTGGATCAGGGCATCCAATCACAGGCGAAAGGCCCATCTTATTATAAGAGTTTTCCCTCTCCCCGGGCCTAGTCTGACTCATCAAGCTGCAATGCAAAAGTTGTCCTTTAAGCATTCCAGTAGTGTTCATTGTATCATTGGCCTGTAATGAAAAACGATTCTAGGAGAGAAGTTCGTTATCTACGTTTCTTATCATTAGATGAGACAGTTAGCCGGATGAGTTCCAAAGACAACAGCCGATTGTCCCCGCGAAGGCACGCGCCCTCACGCTTTCGAGCAGAATATCCATACCTTTCTTTTAGTAGTGAATGAGATGCTTGACAATAACGCAAAATTCAGACATAACATATAAGGTGTAACACAATGCCTTAAGTGTGGGAGGTCAGCACTCTCTTTTGTCTTTTTGCCCAATATCTCCTTCGGGAAGGAGCGAAACCTTGACTAACCTTTCCCTACCGAACATAAAAGTTTGCATTGGGAGCCCCTATCATTTTTTAAAGAAAAGCAGTTAGTTGTAACGAGGTCTCCCGAAATGATCGTGAGAGGCACGTACCCAGCTGGGGATTCGAACCCGACTCTTCCAGGGCTTCTTCATGTTATAAGATGACGGCAACCGCTACCACCACTCCGAAAGGGCAACCTCCTCTCTCTATAAGATATAAGAATTTGCTCGAATACGAGAACGTAAGCGCTAGGTAAGTCTAGTCATCAACTAGACGTTTGGGTATAGTCGCGTTAGCGCTTTTCTGATCGCTTTGAAGCTTTAGCTCTCGATTCGCTCGCCATAACAAGCTGAGCGTCATGGTCGAACACACACACCCTTACCTTAAGGTAAGGCACGGTTAGCCGGTCAAGAGACAAGACTGGAGGACAGTCACAGACTCGCGTTTAAGTCAGAGTCTCAGCGAACAAACACTCACTTAATCGAAAGCTAAATAAGAAACTTTGGAATGGTAACGAAGATCGAAATCCTTCCTTCCGGCAAGGTCGAACAGTTTGTAAGGCAGAAAGATCAGACTCAGTTCGAGATTCCTTACGAATTAGGGTAAATCAAGGACCCTTTCTTCCTAATCAAAAAGAAAGCCCTGTTCTAGCAAACTCTGTCTTAACAGATGATTCTTTAGATTCGGATGGAGATGCTTTTGAGGGGCTTTATTTAGCTGTATGTTACGAAGCGTAGGGTCTTAACTAGAGCGGTCCTCTCGGAAAGATGTTGACCCCGTCACCGATGCTCTTGGCTTTCGTGTGTCACTGATTTAGCTTCCGATTGGGTCAGTGTGAAGCATTGGGTTTCTGCCTTAAGCTCGCCTGTGACTGTCCTACTCTCCCAAGTCAGTTTCGAATCTGGATGACCTACTGTTTTGACTACGTTACAGCTGGATCGGTTAGTTCTGGGATGATTGATGCCTTCCATACATCAGCATTCTAGAAGTACAGCTTTTGTTGTGTGTGTTCTTTCCAACTGGAAAGACTTGGCTGGCTGGCTAGCCCCTTCTTTCCTTATCTAATTACATAGATAGAAAAGTCTTTCTTGCCGGAGAGTGATAATTGAGTAACGATTGATTCAAGCCCGTCACAAGGTGCCAGAGTAGACTTCTAAGCAAGATCGAGTATAGAGTGAGGAAAGCCTTAGTCTGAAAACACAAGAAGTAGGTAGCCGTTATCAGTCCACCGAAAGTGGTCAATCAGGCTTCGCACCTTCCCTTACTAAGCTTTCAGTCCTAATAGCTACTTCCTTGCCTTAATAAGCTCCCAGGAAAGCCTGCTTTAGAATATAAGATTTTTTTATTTCTGCCACTCAATCAGAAGTGTTATACTAATAGGTTGATGCTTTCGCTTAAGCAAATGGTGCCTTTTGGTCCCGTCTCCTTTTGGGCCCATTGGTAGCATAGGAGAACCCGACGTAACTAGAGAGTAGTTGTCGGCAAATCAAGTCGACGATCTTTCCTTTTCCCGGAGCGCCTTCCTTGACGCGTCTGCGTCTGGTGCCTCGGAGCCTGCGGTATAGAAACGGATCTGAATCAATATCGAATGCAACCTCTCCCGCCGTGGAACTGTTTCCGTTTTTCAATCGAGGTATATTGTAGTTTCCTCGGGTCGTCGCCGCCCCACCCCTTTTTGACCCATAATCAGGTTTTTACCATCCCAAGATAATAGAAGAGGCAAAAGAAGACCCATACCATAGCCATAGATAGGTAGGAAGGGACAAGATTGGAATAGAATCAAGTTGGCAAAGCAAAACCACTGCTGAATCTGGACTAAGCCCTCACTCCACGGCTCCTCAGGTAAAGAGAATAGGAACAGATAGGAGCACTTAGACTTGGTTGGAGGCCTGACCTATCTATAAAGAGGCTTGTAGCTTCACCAGAATCAGATGCATATGCCGTGGATCATCGGCTTTCAATTCCGGCGTTCCAGAGTAGTGATTGGCAAAAGAAGCCTCTAATCCCAATGACTTTAGGTCTCCCTAAAGCTTAGGTCAGGGTGGGCACCGGGCAGTAAGAATATTCACCGACCAGTGTTCATATTGGAATGGGCTCCGCCGGAGCTAGGAGAACAGCAGCTCTTCCGAAAAAGAATCTGACAGTTTCAAGTCCATGGGAATCTTCCTCCTGGGATGAATTGCCTTCAATCATCTATCGAATTGGAATTCCCTGTCGAAAAAGGGGAAGGAGGAAGAATTGCGTTCTAGTGTCCTATTTGTCTAATCTAATAATTATTATTAAATTCCCCCCATTCAATAATTCGTATTCGTAGCGTCCGATTCCATTCCTGACTAGCGGACAGAAAGAAAGCAAGAATTCTTACTGCTCTACGATTAACTCTTCCGTTTAAGGTCAGGAGGTACGAAGTGACTTTCCTCGTTAGGACAGCCAGAAGGGCAGAGCTCTATGTTCTATTGAAAGCTGTCTCAAAAGAGCGCATTCGATTCCTCCTCGTACATTTCTATTAGATGCTTGAATGTCGGAAATCAGATATGGCAGCATTTATTTGGGCCTTAACTTAATAAAGAAGGATGGCTAGTTACTTATATTTATTCATACCGGGAATTTTGTCCCACTTTTCTTTTTCCTTCTATTCGGATCTTTCCGGCGAATGTTGAGAATGGTCTGTTCATGAAACTTCGGGTACCTTTACTATCGAAAAATGATGTTCCCAGGAGCAAAACCATCTAAGCCAAGATCGTGAATTCCTTTCACTAGCAGCCTTAATGCCGACAAAACATCAACAGGATCGGAATCAGGGAAGGCGGATTCCATAGTTGCCTCACAGCCTGCCTATTCGAGAACATCTGCTCGTGGGATCTGACTAAGATGACATTTGATCTCGGCCTGGCCTAGCGCTTGAAAGCATTAATTTCCATAAGCCGTCAGGGCAAGAAGGTCCTTAACAACCGATTCCTATTCTTTATATGTCATGTCACTTCCTCGTCCATTAACAAGGCAAGAGCAAATGAAGTCACCGCGCTCTTTCCCTCTCACCAGTACTTATCTATAAGGGATGGGGCGGAACCGGTTCAAACCAACAGCCACTTTCCTTAATGGCTACCCGCTTTCGAGTGAACTCTTGGACTGGCTGAAAGGGAAAAGGGAAACTGTACAAGGCATTTTCCACTCGTTTACGAATTTTTAAGGAAAGGATTGTTGCACTCTCTTGCTTGAATGAATCGACATTTGTGGATGGTTGTTTCTTTGGGATTATTTTATCTATATTTAGAACTACTGGATCAACTACTCTGGCTTTTAGCCTTTTGAACCAGTGGAACCCTACCCTAAAGTCACTCGCCCGTTCAAACTCTTCTGTCCATCCCATCTAAAGCCTTTCATCAGTGAATCCGGGGACAGCCGCTGCTTTATTTAAACAGCTAAGATAAGGTCTAAGACCGTCTCTTTTTTTCCACATCCTCATTCCTCCTTATTTCAGGATACTTTTTCTAATGCTACGGAACCAGCTTTCCCAATCAATAAATTCAAATTAAGGGGGCGCTCCGGGGGTCAATTCCCTCGGTGCGATGGGGGAGTTTGTTCCTCTCCCTATGGCCCGGATCGTCTAAAATGAAGTACGATCACCTCTTAGGCACCGGTTAAAGCGCTTCATTTAAATGCTTTAATTTAATATGGTTAGGTTTACCTAAAGTGAGTCTCTTGGTTTGAGATGCTCACTACTTAGTAACAGCTGAGTGCCCTACTAGACACTCCTTCGTGGGGTGGCTGTGGTCGAGTCCGATGTTCTGTCACAGTGTGACTTATTTTATCGAGATCTCTGTTAATTTCTGGATCTCCTGATGAGGAATCGGTGGAGAGTCCAGCCCCAGCAATGTGGTTGTGATTCCCTATCGATCGCTTCCGAAAGGGGTGAAAGGCGACCTGAAAGGAAATTAGTTATGAGAACTTTATTTGATAAGTTACTTACTTTGACATCCATCCGGTGGCAGAGAGTATTGGAAGACTTTCGGGTGATGGTGACTATCTTGAAAAAGATGGGCCTCTCACCCTGCCCTGGACGGCTATACTAAGGAAGTTTGCATAGCAGGCTACCTTTTCTGCAAGAAAGTTCGACATCTGGTTAAGGGATCAGGACTTCTCTTCACCGCCTTGTATTTGAAGCAATGTAGTTCATCGCTCCAAATATGGCCGTTGGAAGAAATCTCCTGAGCTCTTGCCAGTGCCGATCTCTCTCACTAGGTCCGGGTGCCCTCGCATAATCTCGTCCTTTCATTGGAGGATGGTTTATAAGAGGGATGATAAAGCCGATCTGTTGGTTAAGTTATACTTGTCTTTCTTCACACTTAGTAAATTGATTAAGCTGTGTCCAAAGATAAGTAAGAAGACTGAAAAGTCTATAACCCAACCGGATCCAGTTTTATTGGTATTATTAAGGAGAAAATACCTGATCTCGTCAACCGATACCTGCCCGGAGTCTCCACCATTCCCTTAAACCAAGGGATGAAGTGGGTTCCGACCTGGAAGTCATTACCAACATTCAAACAAATGAATGACCTGCTGAGACAGAACGCCAGAGAGCAAGGAATTGGTTTCCCTTTCAAGGGTAGTATCAAGTCTTGCTTTCCTGCCGTATTCTTTGAATTATCAGCTTATACTTTCCTCCTTGAGTTTATACACTCTCGGGGGGAGCAGTGGTCATCAGGTATTCTCTGGCCTGAGAGAACTAGGTTCGCATTGGACCGTCAGAATATCTCAGGATCTGATTTAGATCAGTTTGAGAAGACATGCGGTCCGCAGCTGCCTAGCTATCGAGACCTGAGGATACCTCCTATTACAGGAAGGCTGGGTTGTACTTTTGAGGGAGGGGGTAAAAGGCGGATTTTCGCCATTGGGAACTATATCAATCAACGGTTGTTGAAGCCAGTCCATGACTGGTTGATGGATGTCTTGAGGGGGGTGCCCATGGATGGATGGTACTTTCCAAGCTCCTCTTTATAGGTTGGCTGGCAAACAGGATTGTTATTCATTTGACCTAAAATCGGCTACCGATCGGTGGCCGATTTGATGGTTCTTTTAGATTATGCAATACCTGTTTGACCGGTCGTTTGCCTCCGCTGTTGTGAACTCGGCCCTCGCGTGCAACATTTTTTAAATACGCCCGGAGGGCTGTCATTTCCTTCATCGCGGGGCAGCCTCTTGGCTACTATTCATCCTGGCCCCTTTTCGCACTCTCTCACCACTTGTTGGTGTGCAGATCAGGTGCATCCAGGGATGAAGTTCGACTCCTATGCTGTGCTAGGGGATGATGTGGTCATCGCTGATTCCTCAGTGGCCAAGGTCTATGAGCGGGCTCTGGAGCAGTTTGGTGTAATGATCAGTTACCAAAAGTCTCTGATCTCTAACACTGGCTGCGCAGAGTTTGCAAAACAGTTCCGAGTCCACGCTCTAAGGAAGGACCTTAGTCCAATCTCGGCGAGAGCCTTGATGAATTTCTTCCACCCTTACGGTCTGATTAGTATCGGTCAACGCTACGGCTGTTGCCGATTTTCTACTCTAGCCCGTGTGTGGGGGGGCTGGTTTTCGGACACTGGCTACTATCGCGACCAAATTAAAGTTCGAGAGGTTGTGGCAGACCAAAACTCTCCTTCGTCCAGAGGGCTTTGTCCCCTGACATCAGGGAGTTCTTTGAGGCACCTATCGTATCTTCTTCATGGAAGACCGTAAAGATTCAAATCTTGTTCGGTTTGGTCTGATGTGGGGATTGTATGATTTGGTGGGGTCCTTGGGACTTGGTTGGCTTTCTTACTCCTAGCGTCGTCGATGACTCCTTTCCTAAGTCAGTGATTATGATGAAGGAGTAGTTCCGTAATCTTTCTGCTATTCTATTAGGATGTTTCAGCTGTCTCTGTCCTTATGGCATATCCGAGGCTGCGTCTTTTATCTCTGGTCTTCGCCTTTGGCTTCCTTCCGCCTTGCTTACTTCGTAGACAACCTCAAATATCATATACCCAACTGGGAGCTCATGCTAAGACAGCCCTGCCTCCCTCCAGCCTGACCGCCTCGCCTTCACAGTTGACGAAACGAGTTGCCTTTCTCCCTGGCCTCCAACTAATGGCCCCGCCTTCCGAGTAGCCGGACCGACCGACTCAAGCTGTAGAGGCCCCTTACCTTAGGTAGCCAATCATTATCAAGTAAGGAAGAGCACCTTACCTTAAGGAAACTGAAGATAGCTCAATAAATGGGGAGAGTTACGAGAAGGGAAGGGCTTCATAGCTCCTTACTATAGATAGGCGACTAAGGTAAAACCCCACCTTTTAATCTGACTAAGAAGTAAGGCCCGGAAACGGCTCCAATAGGGCACATTCGTCCATCGCCGAAACAGGCCGTAAACGCCTCCGAGAGCGTTTGTTATAAGCCGAAGGAAAGGTCGCTCGGAGATTAGCAGAGTTTATGTAATCTGATCCAGCCACAACTCCAGCAAGAGTAGGCTCTGAAGAATGAAAAGACGTATAAGGGCTAAATCCATTTCATGCAGTTTTTTGGGGAAAGATTTAGACAACCAACGACGTTAGCGACGAGTTCGCACCCCCTGCAAGATCACGTTTTTCATCAGCCACTACTATTCTTTCTGCCAATCCTGAATCCGAAGTACGGTAACATGGAAGTAACATAAGCAGATTCAAAGACAGAAGCGGAAGAGGCAGAAGTCCAATCCTTAATATATATTGCCGAAACTGGGCAAGCGAAGTTAGTTAGCTTTATTTGAATTCTTTAATGTCCTCAGGGCAAAGCCAGGCACAAACTGAAAAAGGAGAATTGGAATTTTCCTTAAATCTGCGGCGCCGGATTTTAGCTAATGAACAAAGGGGGGCTGAACGACAAAATGGAAGTGTCTTTTCTGGTAAGGCTAAAGACGAGACCCAGAAAGTTCCGGCATAGTAGCGCGCCAAGCAAGCGAAGCAGCAAACGAAGACACCCAGTACAGCAAGTTACAGCCCCCTAGGAAGAGGGTAAGGCAGCTCAAAATGGAGGCTTGGCTTGAAATCTTTACTTTGAGAACGAAGCGCCAACTATTATTAGTCAAAGTAAAGGTTTGGTTTTCGGAGCTGGCTGCAAAGCCCTTACAGGGGTAGCGGCAGATTCTTTAGCACTCGTACCTTCATTATGGTAGCACGAGTAGCGGCTTCAGTAGCTTATCCTGGATACCTCCAGTAGTGGAGGAGGCAAAGCACCAGTGGTAGCATCAGTACCGGCATAGCCTTTTTTTTTTACAATAAAGAAAGGACTGGTACTGAACTAGTAGATACGGTTGAGTCAGTTGTTGATCCAGAAGCGCTAGAAGTGGTAGTAGTATACCTTCCATATCAAGAGCTAGGGAACTGGATGGCATTATTGAGGAACTCCGTACTTTTCACTGGGCTTTCGACAAAACAAAAAGGTGAAGGTCTTCCTTCCTCTCGTGCCTTTTAAAATAAAAAAAAAAAAAAGATCCCCGTTGGCTGTGATGTAAGGGTGACCTAGTAGTCTCCTATTTTTTAAAAAATGGCGTATCATGCATGTTCTGCTTGAGTATCCAGAGACCATGGAGAAATGACATAAAACCTTGCAGCCAGCGAGATGAGCACCCTAACTGTTGTCATCTTTGCCACAGGAATAAAGATTTCTTCATTCCCATACTGCTGTGAGAAGCCACGAGCAACCAATCGCGCATCTTTCAATCGAGCCCTTACTCTTGCACTTCACCTTATATACCCTGACTACACGGAACTAGAAAGAAGATTTGGCTTCACTCCTCCTTCTGGTAATGGGACAAGTTCCCATGTCTCATTCTTCTTTAATTGTTTGCAGACCTCTTTCATCGCATTCTCCCACTCTGGAATTGGAATGCCTTTAGCTTCTTCAACTGAGCTTGGCTCTTCAACTTTCTGATCTTGAGAGGCACAAGACTGTGACACTTTCACAGTGTCTGCATAGCTGGCTTCTGTATACTTGGGATTGGGCTTCTAGATCCTTGCTTCTTATAAGTCCAGTCTGGCTATCAAGGACAGTGCCTTTCGCAGGCCTCTTGAATAGATTGTTGCTCTCTGATTGATAGAGCTGCTTTTATCACTCTTTGTTGACGAAGGCACTCTCTGGGTCGTGGGCCTTGGGCTTTCTCTGACACCTTTCTTCCCCTACCTTTGCTGTACTTGCTTTGAGGGCTTCGTGTAGCTGATTTTGGTGACTCAGGTCCAGAGTCACTCACAATAGAAGGCTCCTGTTGCTCAGGTGCTTGGGCCCGCATACTTTTTTCTAGCATCCCGGAATCCGGCAGTACTACATTTTCGTTTTTTAAAATCTATGATGATGCCTCATCGAAAACGAAATTTGGAAATAAAAAGACTTTTTTGGTAGTCGGATCAATGCACCCCCACCCTTTCTTCTGCTGATCATAGCCGAAAAAGATGCACCTTACCTTATAGTATAGCCTGATTCTCCAGCTTTGTCTTGAGTTGCTTCCTTCCTTATTCATATTTGAGGAGAGAATCTGTGAACGAAGTGGAATCCTTTCTATAAGTGATTCTTCAAGTCGTGCCAGACCACTTCTTCAAATTGGTTTGGTTTGACTCTGCGCCTTGCGAGAGCTCTAAGTAAGGTCCTTAGGGGCATCTCATCCAGAGGGGCTCCTGATTCGAGGTTTCTTTGTGGCATCGCCTGCCCTTTCTATAGAAAGAAAGATAACCTAATTGTCGTTGTCGACACCTACCTCGTTCAGTAGGCCGGTATGCCTTAAAAGATGGTTCGGGCACAACTACTGGAACCTTACCCTCAGGTAGGAGTGTTGGTTCAAAACTCCTACGTATCAACGATTCCTTATCCGCAATAAGATTGTAAATGAGTATGTCACGACTTAACAACCAGAACGGCTACTTAAGAGAGGACATTTCCCCCAGCGCACGAAAAAAAAGGGATATTCCATCGTGATTCTCCGGTTCAATGCTAGCCTGCCTTCTTCTCGATCAAGTTTCAAATGCCCAGCAAAACGCCACTTTCGACCGGTTGAGACTATGAAAAATCAGTTTATGGTGTACAAGACAAGCTGAGATCTTTTCTTTCTCAAAAGAAAAAAAAAAAAAAGGTGGGCAAGAAGAAAGCTATGGAGAGATTTGTTCTACAAATGGTCTATCTATTTAGGTAGGAGGGCTAATGCCAAAAAGAGAAAGGAAAAGAAAACGGCGGGGAACGAAGGAACTGACTGATTCAATGATTTCGGAAATCACCCGACTCAATAGGAAGAAGAGGAGTCGGAGCTAGTTTTTTTATTTTTCAAAGAAAGAGTGCCAGTGGACCGGAAGAAGAAGCTTGGATAGCAGACCTGGCTTTTTCCGGATCGGTAGCAGTGTGAGTTTTTTACCTCAGAAGAGGATCGCATGGAAAGGTTCTTTCGTCAAATTCACCTCTCCCACGCCCAATCTTTACATCAGTGGATGGGAGCAGAGCAAGTCAAGTTAGCCCAGTTCTCTTTGCATAGACCTAGACCTATAATCTATAGGGAATCGAATGAGCTAGAAGAGAAGGCAGAAAGCCTATATCCTATATATAAGATATAAGTGTCCTCATTCAGCCTTGCTTGACCGAAGGAGATAGAAGGCTCATCAATCAGTCATAGCCTAAACTGAGGCATTGGAGGGGCATGAGAGAAGGTGCGCATTCCGATTTGGTCAATCTCATCTCTTTCTTCTCTGCAACTCGGGTAAAAGCCTAGAAGTTAAAAGGAAGTCAAGATTGAATTGGATTTGCTTTCCGGCATTCTGCTTTTGTTTGGATCGAACTCCAAGGGTTGCCATTCTACTAAGTAAGAAGAAATCGAACTCGCAGGAAAATCTAAGTAGCAAAGGGTACGACATTCAGTCAGCTTGGTGAAAGACTTTGTCTAATTCCACAGTGCTTTCAAGAGGAATAGTAAATAGAAAGTACCAGGGATCAAACGAGAAGGAAGGTACGACATTGTCAAAATGATTGGAAATCTTCCACGTTTGCCCTTCCTTAGTCGGTAATGATAGATCTATGTCTAAAAGGAGGGCATGTTGGCAAGAAAGCATTCACCGACGGAAGCAATGCTTTAAGAAAAGAGAGTGAATCTAGACTTGCATCTTCGAGTCTTTCTTATTAAATTAAAAGGAAGAGATGCTTATTTGTTATAAAGATCCCAAGATCAGCTTTGCTTTTATCGGCATATCCGCTAGTTCAATCACCCTAGAGCTAGAGGGGAGGCACTAGTGGTAGCTCTAATATGTCTAAACCTCAGGAAAACTTTCTAGGCGCAGTACAGGGGTCGAACTCTTTGGATGGTAATAAGTACGGTAAGCCTGAAGCGGTGGCATGGGAACTTCCTTTCAGAAGGACTGATTCGGAAGAGAGGAAAGATGGACTTGCATCGTATTAGAATATAAGGAAGAGTTGCTTGTACTTACTGCTTGCTTACATGCTTACTCGGAACTGAACTATCCTGACATAGGTCCGAGACTTTCCGACGACGCACGGTTCTTTTTCGGTTCCCTGGATTAGAAAGTCTTGAACCCTTACGTCTTTACTCAGAGAAGTCACTCGTGGAGCGATCACTTATGACAGTGAGCAGTGACCTCGAAGAGATCAGCCACCTTACGTACGATTTCCAGCTTTGCTTTGAGTTCACCCGTGGCTTTCTCTTTTTATGTTATCTTGTTTCCACCGACAAAGAAAGAGATAGAGATAAGGTAGTGAAGTGAAACTGAATAGTAAGGTTCCCTCATATGACTACTTATCAAAAAGTGGATACTCTTCACCTCAGGAGCTAGGAAGAACTAAGAAAGCGAACCGGCCGAAGCCGGAGTCACGTGTAAGGAGAGTTGAAATAAGTAGGTATCAATAGCCTTCTTTAAAAATGTCTCTCTGAGTGATCTAGCTATGTTTGAGTTCTAAACCTCATATATACAAGATATGATAGAAAGAATAAAGAAAGCCATTTCTGGGGCAAGGAGGTCAAGCGAAGATCAGAAGGAATAGCTTTCTTCCAAAAATCCCAATTGCCACTAGTTTGGAGCTTTGAGTGCTCACTCGTCAGTTACCAACTGTAGAGCTGATTCTACGTCAGAAAACTTATCCATCATAATGGAATAGAGCACGAAGGATGTCATGATGTACTCTTTAGGATCCCCTTCCTTATTCTTAGATGTCTAGTCTAATTTACATATTGTTAACCAGGAACTATACCCCTTGAGAATTTTGGCAGCTAGAAGAGAGAGTTGAAGCAGATAATCTCTTAAGGACGAAAACACACTATAGCTCGATCCTCATTCCTTCTTACTTAGGAAATGTGACGTATCTTTAGAACTCAATCAATTCCATCGATCGGCCGGAAAGCCTATCTCTTTTGGTACAGAGGGACATAGGGGCGAATGCTTGAATGGGAGAGGCTAGGAGTTGAACCTAGATTACACACTGACCCGCTCTACCACCGCTTGAATATGTCCACAAAGAACTGGAAATTTCACTTCCATGGTGAGAACGCTGGCTCTACTTAGTAAGGACTTCCAGTTTTATGAAATTGAAATGGAAGATCCAGATCTTGGAGCACCTAATCAACAAGTTGAGGAGAAGGTATGAAATCCTCAGTCTCCTGGGGCAAGTGGGGGCGACACACTGAATGAACCAACTCCAATGGAGCAGGATCAAGAAGAAGTTCAGCTACGTAAAAGTGAGCGTGACCCTCGTCGTCGATTTGAGATTGAGGGAAAGGCCTTCATGCTAGCTCCGGTAGATGAAGAGAAAGACTCAAGAAGAGGCTCTCGCAAGACTTGCTAGGGAATTCCTTCAAGCAATGCAGGACGAGATGGAGTCGATGAAAGCAAATCCAGTCTGGGACTTGGTTGACCTTCCACCAGGGCCTCAGACAATCGGTAACAAATGGGTTCTTAAGATTAAACGCAAAGTGGACAGATCTATTGAAAGGTATATGTGACTAAGGGCTTTACATAAAAGGAGGGAATCCATTATGAGGTTCTTAGACCAGTTCTTAGATTCGTCTCCATTAGGCTCATTCTAGCCATTCTCGCACATCTAGCTAGATCTAGAGCTTAACCAAATGTTAAAACTGAATTTCTTATTTTAATGGGGATCTTTATGAATAGATCTATATGGACCAATCCGTTGGCTTTGTTGATGATGGACAGGAGCGCAAAGTATGCAAGTTCAAACGAGAAATCTATGGCTTAAAGCAGGCGCCAGTGCCTTGGCTAAATTCCTACCTTCGGGAGAATTAGGATTCCATCGTAGTGGTTCTCCCTTGTTGACCAAAGGAGTGCTTTAAAAGGTTAGAGTCAGAGAAGGAGTGGTTTACTTGGAAGGAGAAGGAGAGCCAAAGGTAGCATAGCTTCTTCCAGTTCCAATTTCTCCATTTTGAGCTTATCCGTACATCACCTTCTTCCTTCCTCGAGTGATTTCATCCCTTCGGTCTCCTATTGGAAGATCTTTTAAGGTCATAAGCAGTAGTCAACCCCTTATTATATCAAAGAAGTACTAAATGAGAGACTTCTATTTAGATATATTTTTAGTACACTGAAACTATGTCTTATGGTAAGCGGACGCCACTTTTCTCGTCGGCGATCACCGTGAGATCTCTTGAGTGCTAATAACCTCAAACTAAATGGCACGTATGCTTTCACCAGGACTTCTTCAAGAAATTCCCCCATTGCTCCCTTTGTCAAAAGTTCTAAGGAATCATCAGTAACTATATACTCTGTCGGTTAGTCTGACTTCCTTTTCGGGCACGAAGGAATTACCAATAGAATCAGGGTGCTCAATCTTCCTCTCACGAGGACAAAAGCATGCTTCGCAATCAAGCTAGAAAAAGCTCATCTGCGAAGACTAATAAAGAGAGTCCCTTACTCTAAAGTCAAGTAAAGAAGAAGTAGTCAACTCCTTCCTCTCGGGCGCACTTCATTTCTAATCATTCAGTCTTATTTCCCTTGGTCCCTCAGACAGTCCCCAGCCGGTCAACGGTTGCAAGCCAATGCTTCTTAGAAAGTCAAGGCAGTCTATCCAATCAAATCAGTGCCTTTGCGAGTGTGAATGCGAGCGGGAAGTCCACTCAGTCCAAGCCCCTTTCTTATTTATTTTCATAAGAATGCCAATCAGTCTGTCCAAGGAAAGAAATCCGGTCGGTGCGGGAAAGAAAGGCAGTACGGTACCACTGTCCATTCTATCCATTCATTCCTCTTAGTCCAGGCAAGCATGCCTGGGGTAGTCAAAGAGGAAGATTTTCTATCTTTTAGCAACAACCAACCTAGGTCTCTTTGAATCCGATGTCTTAGGAGAAGGAATAAGAGATGAAAGCAATGTCTCTTGTTAGCAGTCTAGTGAGCCTACGCTCATTCCAGTCAGTCCGAGCAAGTAAGAATAAATAAGGAAAGTCGCTAGGGAAGTAGGAAGTAGGCTTAGCTCTTGTGCACATCTTTTGAGGGGTTTACTTGCTTACTTCTTAGAGTAAGGTGCGAAGCCTAGCTGATCGGACCGGGCATGCCTTTCTTTTCAAGGGGCGTATGGGGGCCTGAAAGTCTTATTGCATCTATGGCATCTTCTTATGATCGGATTAACTATATCCTCAAGTGCCACAGCTTTTTCTTGAACAGCAAATGAAATACCAATTGCAGCAGATAGGCATTCAGTTAGCTTTCATCGGATACAAGAGCAGTGGATGATTTCACAATTACCCAAACTAGAGCAAGGGTAGCACCGGTTACTGATTACCTGACTGAACCACCAGGAGCTATTCTTTCGCAAAGAGCTTATTCGTGCACATGCACAAAAGCTTATTCTTGCAAAACCTATTCTCGCTTACAGAAGTACTATCCTGCTTAGGAAAGGGAATCTTTGATTGAAGGAAGGTATTCGTGTACGGGAATCAAAGTGATTAGAACAGAACTGAGCTTGCCGGCGAAGAAGCAACGGACGCTATTCGTGGACTGAGCAAGAGACAGATAGAGTTGATTAAAGCGATACAGATCGATTCGATAAGAGCTAAAACGGAAAGGAAGATTTCATTAAGACAGATGTCGCACATACTGATCACGCATAGCGAGCTGAAGGCCTAATTGCTCCTATTCGATCGTTTACTAAAGAGAAATTCCCGATAAACGAAAGGCATGGGACCGCTCTTGATCTACTTTAGGACTAGCGAAGATAGAATCAAAGACGAGAAAGGCGACTCTCTGCCCTCCTACTAGCCCTCGAGTTCAAGCATGTGACCTCGGCATTGAACTTGGTGTACTTAGCCTACTTTCTCTTTACCCGACGGGATTCAGAAAGCAGGAAGTCCACTTTCTTTGGATAGACAGGGAATCGAACCCTGCATTAGAGACCTATCTCTCTATCTCTAATTAGACGACTACTTTGGGTTCTTTAACTACGTAATTAAGATAAGAAAGGCCAGGGATGAGAACCTTCCTTCTCGCTTCCATGGGAAAGTCAAAGTAGAGGACCGTCCTTCTATCTCAAATAAGAGAACGGATTCAATCCGATCCCTATCTTACTACTGATTGCCCTCTTGCGGACAAGAGTTTAGACTCCATCTCTGATCAGAAAGAGATAACTATCAAGACGTGAGAAGAAAGACCCCGATCCCTTGTAGGACTTGTGATCAGTCCGCTAACAGGCGTGGCAAGGACGGACGAGAAGAGCTTTCTTATTTAAGAGTCTGACCTTATTTAATATTAGGTTCTGCTTGCCCAAGGAGAAGGAGCATCAGCAAGACTTTTTAGAGGATCTCTTCCCTCTGGGCTTGCAGTAGCAGTTAAGAGGGTTAATAGGTCCAGCGAGATTGAATATTCGCGGCGCAATCCTTTTACCACTGAGTTTGCGACAGTGGTTGGTCACTTGCGGCACAAGAATTTGGTTCAGCTTCGACGGGTGATGCTGTGAGGGATCCGAGTTGGTCTTGGTCTATGAGTACCTGCCCAATGGAAGCCTCGACAAAATCCTCCACAAGAATTCCAGTTCTCCGAGTTGCCTCACGTGGAAGCGAAGTAAGTAGGAGCATAGTTCTTGGAGTTCTGCTCTTACTTATCTGCATGAAGAGTGCGAGAGAATAATTCATAGAGACGTGATGCAATATAATGCTGGATGCAGACTTTACGGCCAAGCTTGGCTTGGGGATTTTGGTCTGGCAGAAGTTTACGAGCATAGTTCCAACACAAGAGAGGTAACTATACCGCCGGCTGGAAGGATGGGATATCTTGCTCCTGAATATGTATACTCTGCCGTCCCCACGGAGAAAACTTATGTTTACAGCTTTGGTGTTGTGGTGCTAGAGGTGGCCACGGGAAGAAGGCCAGTCGATGATGATGGAACTGTGGTTGTTGATTGGGTCTGGGACCTCCGGGAGAAGGGCAAAAAGAGGCCGCGGATGCTGAAAGACCAGATTCTATACCAGCGGATTCGAGAGCAGCGGAGTGGCCTTCTCCTACTCCTTGCCTTCCTTCTTCCCCATGTTGATTCTAAACCGTCGCCTTCCCCAGCTTGTTCTCTGTCCGCCCTATTCTGGCTAACAGCCTATTTTATTTGTACTAACAGGACCAGGACAGCTCCTTCTGGGCATCTTCCTTCTACTATTGATGAAAACAACCTATTCTTGCCTTGCAGCTTATTCTTTCAAACAAACGATTCTATCCACTGTTAACCTAAGGACAGCATATACATTGGGTCATTCGGTCACTACCTCGATCATAATCATAGTTTGCTATCTTCCCGAAGATAGCAAGCGGAAGAACAATTAGGCGGTGTGTCACCCTCCTGAGCGGTATGGTATGAAGCCCGTAGACAATGGCTTTAGGGGGATGCTTTGATTTAAGACAAGACAGTGAACTAGCTGGCTTTAGAAAAAAACCTTTCTTATCTTAGTAGATAACGACCTCGCACTTTCATTGATCTGATAGTGATTAAGGAGGAGCTCCATAGCGTTGGAACTAGAGACCTACTAATCTTTTCCACCCCTTTCTTTGAACCTTGTCAATGATCGAACTTAAAGATATGAACTGAGTGCCATTTGATGAGTAACTGAGAACAAGGGAGAGGGATATAGAAAGGATGAAGTAATGAAAGAAGAAGTCATTGCTAGTAGTAACGACTTGTTACGATCCATTGGTTCATATAGAATCCATGTCCTAGGTGTATCAAAAAACATTCTTTTCGCTAAGCGTATATAATAAAATAGAGTGAAAGAGTCCACCCTGAAACCAAGGGGGTACTAACTAACAGCTGAGTCCTCTCCGAACCGCAGGAGATAGTTGCCC